GAATCAAAACAAAATACCTTTTCTTAGTAGGTGTGATTCGTTGGACATAGCTCCAATTTTTCAATTTTGTTTGTCCCCTTCCCGGCGGTATCAAAATGCCCCTGTGTCGGGATATTTTATCTGTTTTTCCAGGAAAATGGATATTTCCCGAAAATATTTTTAGTTCAATCTTTTTTTTTTTCTTCTCGACTCGGACCAATCCGCCTACCCGGCTTCTTGTAGTTAAAGTGATTTGTGTATCTACTCCAATGATACTATTGTTCCGTACCATTATGGCAGAAGATCGCGGTAAGATATGGACTTCCTCGGGAATGAAAAAAAACCGATCTACTTGCATTTGATATTTGGCTCTAAATTCGTTGACTCCTCGATATTCAATCAAACCCTCTTTTTTTTTGATTGAATGCGCCTCTATAGTCCCATATTTAGTAATTCCCGAACTCTCTCTTCGGTATCGAGGATCATCAAAATAAGCAAGAATACTATTTCTACGGAAACTACCATTTAGGGGTATGTCAATCGAGATACCCGAGGGGGCCCTTAATTCTTTCTCTAGTTCTTGAATTGATTGAAATGGAGTCATGAATCTATTTCTGCGCCTCTTTCCTAATAAATAGGAATTTTTGGCAGGATATATGAGATTAGAATGCCTAGTTCTTACGATTCGCTTCCGTTCTGAATAATCCGAAATACTATCTCCTTTATTACTATTATTACTAGAAAGATCCGAACTCAAAAATGTGTGTCTCATGTAAGCATTGGTCACTGAAGAGTTAGAAATATATCTTTGTTCGACAGAAAGAAAATGGGCGTTCGTTTGATCTTGATCCTTGTGGAGCGAACGTGTGGCCACGCGGGATTTGTGTGGCCTTCCTGCTAATATCCATAAATGACTTGTTTTTGGTAAGAGATGAACATTACCGTATGTAAATTCAGGTGCATGGTCCACGTCGGTACTCCAGTGCATTTCTCCCTGTGAGTCAGAATAAATATGTTTTCGAACCTTTTCTTTAAAATTCAAAGTGGATGTTCCCGCGCGAATTTCAGCAATCACTTGTTCTGATTCTATATATTGATCCTTTTGAACTAAAAGAAAACTTTTTGGTGGAATATTCACATTATGTATAATATCTTCACTCTCAATAGTGACAGCCAAGTCTATATAACATAAAAAAGCAGGATGGCCATGACGGGTACGTGTGGGATGAACCAAATCCTCATTGAATTTTATTTTTCCATTAGAAGGGGCTCGTACATGTACTGCAGTACCCCCGGTGAATACTCCGCCAGTATGAAAAGTTCTTAATGTTAGTTGAGTCCCCGGTTCTCCAATGGATTGTCCCGCAATAATACCTACAGCTTCGCCCAATTCGACCAGGTCACCGTGAGTAGGACTTCGGCCATAGCATAATCGACAGATCCAAGAAGTACTTCTACAGGTAAAGGGGGTTCGAATAGATATTGTTTGGACTCGAAAAGTGATCAATCGATTGACAAGTCCAACCCCAATATCCTGATTTCTAGCGGCAATGCAGCGCGGGCCCTTATATATATCATCTGCTAATACACGACCAATTAGTGTTTGGCTAAAAAGGATTTCCGGTATAGTCCCGGTTTGGGGACTCACAGAAATACCTCGGGTGGTGCCACAATCTCTTCTACGTACAACAACATGTTGAACTACTTCAACAAGTCTTCGCGTGAGATATCCAGCATCTGATGTTCGTACAGCAGTATCCACAACCCCTTTACGGGCCCCGTAGCAAGAAATTATATATTCTGTTAAAGAGAGTCCTTCGCGTAAATTGCTTTGAATAGGTAAATCAATCATTTGTCCTTGTGGATCCGACATTAATCCTCTCATGCCTACCAATTGGTGTACCTGAGAGGCATTTCCTCTAGCTCCTGAAAAAGACATCATATGAACTGGATTATAAGGGTCAGTCATCCTAAAATTAGGATTCATTTCTTGTCGCAAATGTTCACTTGTAGCATACCATATCTCAATGGATTGCCGTAATTTTTCTACCGCGTGGATATTCCCATAATGATGGTGTTTTTCCAAAATCAAACTTTGTTGCTCAGCGTCTTGGACTAGCCATCCCTTAGAAGGTATTGTTAAAAGATCATCAATTCCTAATGAAATAGACGTAGCAGTGGCTTGCTGGAAACCCAGAGTCTTTACTTGATCCAGGATGTGGGATGTGTATGCCATTCCAAAATGATCTATTAATCGGCTAATAAGTCGTTTCATGGCAATTCCATCTATTACTTTATTGTGAAAGACCAGATTGGCCCCTTCTGCCATAAGTACCTCCATATTCCGCTGATTGGGATTCGACAATGAATGGGTTTAAGTTAATGATTGGAAAACTTCCTTTTCTCGATCTCAATTCGTGTAGAAATTCACGACCTATGATCCTAATCGACCTCGGGGGAGCCGAATTCCATTAGGATCATAAAGTTCTAGATAGGATATGATTAAGTACCATATGAGGAG